GAACGTTCTCCTGTGCTTCCAGACATGTTGAGCTCCACATATTCTTGTACAGTCAAATGGGATTGATATTGATTCCGTAAAAAATGAGATCAGGAAATGTCAATTCACTGAAATCGAATTTTAGTGAGATCGTCAATATTGTACCGATGGCGTCTTTAGAGTATACCGAATCAGTATAATTATCTTTCTTCTGACACAGCAACGCAATTTGAATCAGGAAATGTTAAATAATTTTTTTTACTTTTCTTTGTTCATGTAAAATGATACTCCATTCAATATTCAATAGAAAATTTTTCCAATGCAAGAGATTATTATATTCTTACCCTATTTTATTATATTTCCATACTTTAAATAGATGTGAGATTCAGAAATTTTCGTTCGTAGTTTTCGTTTTATAAGTCATTTTTTTTGTTAGAATTTTTTGTTATTTTAAAGAAATAGGTGTGATGCAGTTTTGTATTCGATGGAGGTCCAAGGATCTAGCTACAAGCATCGGTCTTTCAAATAGGAAATTAAAAGATAAAATGGGAAACCTATAAAAGATAATTCAAATTACTAGTTTTAGAACTTGGTTGAACCAAAAAATATTTTTTTGCATGATTGTCTAATAACTTTATTTCTTCTCAGTTGTTCAAGATATGATCTGAATGAACCTATTGTTGAATCTAATGAGTTAAACGTAAAGTAAAGTGAAAAGTTTTATTTTCTATTTATTTTCTTAAGGTTATTCTTCACTCTAAAATCAACAATAGAAGAAATGATCAAAATCGAAATGATTTTACTCCATACTAATTTCAAAAGAGTTTCGTTGTTGAATGAAGTTATACGACCCATCTTGTATGATTAGTTTACCAAATTCATTAAGTTACTCAACGAATTGGTTGATTAAAATTCCAGGATGGGTAGATGTTACAGATGATGAATTTATTTCAGTTTATATACTTGTTACTTTCTCTTTCTTGGTGCCATCTATAATGATAGATGAATAACAAACTTTCAATTGAACTTATTCTTTCAATTGGTATTTTTTGGTATCCTCCTATTTTGCAAAAATTGAAACTTAGGTAAGTGCTTTCTAAACATATGTATAAAAAACCTATTTCCTTTAGCTCTTTAATGCTTACTATAACTAGTTATTTTGGCTTTCTACTAGCAGCTTTAACTATAACCTCGGCTCTATTTATTGGGTTGAGCAAAATACGACTTATTTAAAATGAATATTTGAAATGGGCAATTAATAAACCGAAATCCTTATGTGATATTTTGCTTATTCGATAATTACATATCGTTCCAATTATCAATTGCCGGTCATTGAGATTCATATCAATTCGTATTAATATTTAGGTATAGATATTCTTTTTTTTCGTTTAAACAAATTGAAATGATTGAAGTTTTTCTATTTGGAATCGTGTTAGGTCTAATTCCTATTACTTTGGCTGGCTTATTTGTAACTGCATATTTACAATACAGACGTGGTGATCAGTTAGACCTTTGATTAATTATTATAGACCTTTGATTAATTATTATCTCTTTTTTTTGATTGACCTCCTCCTTTCTTTTTTTTAATACACAGGAGGTCAAATTCCTATTGCTGTGCAAATTACTGAATCTAGATCTAGCTTAGTCTAATTTTGCCCTAAGACTAAACAAACCACGCTCTGTAGGATTTGAACCTACGACATCGGGTTTTGGAGACCCGCGTTCTACCGAACTGAACTAAGAGCGCTTTCTTATACGAATAGACCATAAAAAGGAGATTTATGGATAGTATCATAAAAATGAAAGATTATGTCCAATTTGAATCGATCTCAGGTGATCCCCCATTACTGCTACTTTGAGCAATAATGACTAGGGATGACAGGATTTGAACCTGTGACATTTTGTACCCAAAACAAACGCGCTACCAAGCTGCGCCACATCCCTTCCATTGTTCTACAATGTCATTGTATAGAATTACTGTCTTATTTTCCACATTGTTATTTCGTCCATTGATATACATAATTTTCTCCCCTTTTAGTCTTTTTGGTCTCATTTAACCTATTATTTAATTTCATATTATATACAAAACTAACTGAGTATTGTATTTTTCGTAACTGCGCAGCAAGATGTTTTTTTAGTTTTAAGATTTTACGAAAAGGCAAAATCTTATTTAACGGATCCTTGTACAATTCAATTTAACTTAAGGATTAGGTGTATAACTTTAACCGGTCCTTAACTACATATGCGTCTAATCATATATATTTTATACAATAAATAAAACTAAAAAGGGGTTTTTCAATGCGAGATTTAAAAACATATCTCTCCGTGGCACCAGTACTAAGTACACTTTGGTTCGGGGCTTTAGCAGGTCTATTGATAGAGATTAATCGTTTTTTTCCGGATGCGTTAACATTCCCCTTTTTTTCATTATAGTTCAAGATTAAAGATACAATCAAATATCCGTGACTAACCGCTCTTCCGCTCTTTTCTCTTTTTTACCTTTTTTCTCTTTCCTTCCTTATTCGAAAAAAGAAAATCAAAAGTGGATTGAACATCTGCGAGACTCGACGAATTTTCGAATTAAATTGAAATTAAATGTAAATGAATATTAATCATAGAGAGATGGGGTTAGAATCAAAACTGCGCACAATATAAGGAAAAGGTATTCCAAGATATTTAAATGAAAACTAGACTGTACTTTGATTTGAAATAGAGTTTAGAAATTTTGGTATTACTTATTATTTTAATATGACTTTCATTTACTATAGTTGTTATAATTGGATTTAAAGTTATTAACTTCTATTTTTTCTTTCGTTTCTTCTTCGTTTGGAATCGAAAATATGAGTAACTAAAAAATCGAAATTAACAGTTGTGTTCGAAAAAGTGTTATTTCATAGGATATCAGCGGGCTTTTCCAGATATACTACTCAAAGGAACTGGCGCAATAAGGGCACAATTCTAATCGATTAGAATTGTGCCCTTATTGCTACAAGCATACGATTCATGAGGCAATAAAGGAATAGATCGAACTGAGTATTCGTATGATACCCTTTCAAGGAATGGGATATAAAAAAATTAAATTCGATTTTAATTTTTAATTAGAGTAGCTTTAACTTTAAAATGAATTAGAATTAAGAAATAGGATTTTCGAGAGACGGAATAAACAAAAACAAATAAACCATGGATAAATCCAAGCGATCTTTTCTTAAATCCAAGCGATCTTTTCGTAGGCGTTTGCCCCCGATTCAATCGGGGGATCGAATTGATTATAGAAACATGAGTTTAATTAGTCGATTTATTAGTGAACAAGGAAAAATATTATCTAGACGGGTGAATAAATTGACCTTGAAACAACAACGATTAATAACTATTGCTATAAAACAAGCTCGTATTTTATCTTTGTTACCCTTTCTGAATAATGAGAAACAATTTGAAAGAACCGACGAGTCGATTGCTAGAACTGCTGGTCTTCGAACCAGAAAAAAATAGGCTTAATCTTTCTTCACTTGACTCATCATAATTTTAATCCGAAGTTAAACGCAGATTAGTGTTTTTTCGACGATCTAGATTTGATTATCGTGTGGTAAGAAAAAAACAAATCGGAAAAAGCTTTTTTTATTGAATGCGTTCATTTATTTTGACTACTTTAATCATATTTTATCATAGGAATTTGGATTCTACCTTCCCGGGGAAGAAACTCCGGGAAACTCCCTTTAAATTATTCCGGTAGATTTTTTAGAAACTCCTTCTTTTATTATCTCATTCGAAATCATGGAAAGACAATTCCTATTTGATATAGCTATTTGTGCAAGTATTTTACGATTAAGAAGTAACTGTCTCTTGTGCAGATTATGTATTAATCTACTATAACTATAGGATACGAACCCTTCGCGAATTGCTGCGTTTATCCGAATGATCCACAAACGACGAAAATTTCTTTTTTTACTATCCCGATCCCGATGAGCTGAAACTAAAGCTCTTATTTTCTGTTGAGTAATAGTTCGAGTAAGTCTTGAATGGGCCCCCCGAAAGCTTGACGCAAATAAACGAATTTTTGTTCTACGTCTACGAGCTATATATCCCCGTCTAATTCTAGTCATTGAATAGATGAAACTTTGACGAATAACTAATTGATTTCTTTTCTTTCAGTTAGTCTTTTACCCTTTCCTAATTTAGTAATAACAAAACGGATGTTTCCAATGTATAAACTAAAAATTCCACTGGCTTTGGCTGCTATAACCTTCCCAACCACGATTTTTTTTTAGCATTTCACTGCGAAATAAGAAATTTTATTCTGCAATAAGTGTAAAAAATAGAGTAAATAGAAACTAGAAATGGATAAAGAGAAAGAAATAGTGGGTTCCATCGTTTCTATGGTGACTTCTTAAACGCTGAGGTCTTCTCTATACACCGGAGCCTTTCCTTCATTTAATCAACGTTATTGGTAACTTGTATAGTTCATCCTTTTTGGCTCTACCCACGAATTGTCTAGTAATAGGTCTTTCACAACGAGATCTGGCTATACAGTAACGGTATTTAATTATGAAAATTAGCCGGGTAGCTGACCCTCTTATTCCGTTTTTGTCAGAGTAGGAACCCAATCTTTATTTTAAATAAGTTTTCCTCCGCTTAATGGATAACCGTTTGTTACCAATGGAAAATTGTTTGTCATCTTGATTGGATTTGGACCGAGAGAAACCATAAAATTCATCCATAATCCAATGGGGGATAGGATAGATTTAATTATTTTTTTAAATAGTGACTGTAGTCCCCGCTTCTGTTCTATCCGATCCGCTGGTACTGATCATTGATACTGGAAATGGCTTTTGTGCCAGATCATGATATGATCTAAACGAGTCGCGCATACACCCGAGTACATGTTCCTCGACGCTGAGGGCATCCCCGAAGAGCGGGGGATTTCGTGACCTTTCTAATTGGCTGTCTTGTATTTCTAATAAGTTGTTTAATAGTTGGCATACTGAATTGTATACATAATGGACTGGTTTAGATTGATCCTAACCGGATGATTATGAATTCCTTTAAATAAATTCAGAGATAAAATCGCAAATCATAGATTTGCGTGAAATCCATGTTATTTTCATTCAACCGCTACAAGGTCGACAATTCCATAAACTTGTGCTTCTCTTGCAGACATAAAGATATCTCTTTCCATGTCTTCAGATACAACCCATAAGGGTTTGCCTGTTCTTTGTACATAAACCCTTGTGAGGGTTTCGCGCAGTTTTAGCAGTTCTTCCGCTTCCAGGATAAATTCTCCCGTTTGTGCCTCATAAAACGAACTGGCAGGTTGATGGATCATTACCCTGATGATATAACATAATAAAAAAAAAGTCCCTCTATCTCGCGGGATGATGATGAAGTCAAGAGAAAAGGAAGATAAAAAAGAATAGAAAAAGATAGAATTAAATAACCGTACGGGCATCTTTTGTGCATTGCATATGCATACGGCTCTACACTCAAATTGACCTCTCCATGCCATTGAAGAAAGAGACGAATATATTAGACCCAGATGGTCAAATGATCAAAACGCCACCCTTCTTTGTTGTAATAGTTAAAAATACTATGATGGTTCCGTTGCTTTAATATATTAATTATTTTTTTTGTCTGTAATTCAGCAATCCCAAAGTTTCTTTTTGATTCAATTAAATCAAATAAAAATAAGTAAAAATCTTGTTTTTTCCTACTCTTTACATAATATAAATAGTGTTAAGAGCCAAAAACAAAACAGCTTGTGACGCTGAACTGGATGTCCGATAAATAAAATAAGAGAAAATCGGAAATATCCTTTATCTCATACTACCCTCTCGATACATAATCTAATTTGTTGACAATGCAAAAATTTATCATATCGAATTCGAAATGCCATGCTACTATTACTTAATAGTCTATTATTACTTACTATTCATATTTCATAGGGCGAAGGCATAGTCTTTTTTTTTGTCTCAAAAAAACCCATTGGCGCCAAGCGTGCGGGAATGCTAAACGTTTGGTAATTTCTCCTCCGACCAGGATAAAAGATCCCATTGAGGCGGCTAACCCCATGCATATTGTGTGGACATCCGGTCGCACAAATTGCATAGTATCATAAATAGCTACTCCAGGTATTACCCAGCCCCCGGGAGAGTTTATAAACAAATACAGATCTTTGGTATCATCTTCGATACTGAGATATATCATAAGACCAATAAGTTGATTTGAGATCTCGCTATCAACCGCTTGGCCTAAAAAAAGTAATCTTTCTCGATAAAGTCGGTTGATTAGGGTCCAAGTGTATCCCTTAGAAACCGTACATGCACCTTTTGATGCATACGGTTCAAAAAAATTGCGAAAAAAGAATCAATGTAATCAATGTATAGATTCCAGTCCTCTTTCTTTTCTCACAACAGGCTCTTTCTGTCTTCTAACGAAAGGGTTTTTCTTCTTCAATAGATACGAGTTTTTACTACTTTATTTGCATTTTATTTTTACTAAATTAATTTTTACTAAATTAAATATTAAATAATATAATAAAAAAGAAAAACGTCACTAAACTCATTGAATTAACTTATCATTGATGTATTGTTTCATCGGGATTCAATCCAAATCACGATGGTATTTTCTTGTTACTGATTGGGTTTCTTTCCGCTTCTTAGGTTTATGCTCTACTCTGGGTAAAGATTTGCCCGAGTTTTATTTGTACATATAGGACAAAGGTCTCCATTACCATTTCTTTTTATTATGACTTTATGCCCCCTTGTAATGTGTAATGAATGTATTTCATACCTTCTTACAAAATAGTTAGGAACACTAACTCGCTTGACAAATAAGCCAACTAGAAATCATAGATATATTACCAATCAATTGATTTTTTATAAACAGAGCCTGGATACTTCATTTTTTAGTCTAACCAAGTCAACCATAAATTATTCGAAGCAATGTAATATTAATCCCCTAAAATGGATCTAAATCTAATTAAACTTCACGCTCCAAATTTCTGATGATTCACCGAATCTTTCTTGGGCGAGACAGAGGATATCTCGATCGGGGGAGAAAACGGGAAAATCAAATCCCATATGACCCAATATGTCTGACAAGTCGCACTATATGTCAATCCAAGATGCATCTTCCTCTCCAGGACTTCGAAAAGGGACTTTTGGAACACCAATAGGCATTAAATGAAAGAAAAAAGAAATAAGTACTGTATTTCACTTTGATGGGGAAACGTAACAAAATGATTTTATTGTCTTTATAATTTTCTAATATAATATATATTGGTTATTGGTTTTTATCTCGTATTTATTTTATCCATAGATTAGAAAAAATCATAAAGAAAAACCGAATGAATAAAGTCAAATTTTTATGAATAGAACGATGAATAAGTATGTACGCATTTGCTCATAGAAATTGGTATCAACCCCCATTGCGTATTGGTACTTATCGAGTATAGAATAAATCTGCTTAGCTTTGTTCCTACGAACAGAGTTGTTCCATTATTTTATTACCAACAGAATAGAACAAATA